TCCACAGGAGGTCAAATTCGAATTGTTGTCCAAGCGACTGAATTCATTTCATTTTAATTGGATCTATGAAGAAAAAATCACGCTCTGTAGGATTTGAACCTACGACATCGGGTTTTGGAGACCCGCGTTCTACCGAACTGAACTAAGAGCGCTTTCTTATCAGGATAGAAAAGAATGTAAAGAAAAGATTCTTTCTTTTAAAACGAATCCATTTTCCTTTTATTTATATGCATATATGCTATAGTTTCATAAAAATGAACGATTCCGTGCAACGCAATTTGAACCGATCTCGGTTGATTCCTCCTTACTGCTCAAAGGGGCAGTAATAGGTAGGGATGACAGGATTTGAACCTGTGACATTTTGTACCCAAAACAAACGCGCTACCAAGCTGCGCCACATCCCTTCAATTGTTCTACAGTGTAATTGTAGAGAATTCCTGTCTTGTTTTCCACATCCCTATTTCCTGCATTGAGAAACAAAGTTTTCTGACCATTTCGTCTTTTTTTGGCCTCATTTAACCTATTTTAACATATTTAACATATAATAATAAGAAGGGGAAATCTTATGGATCGTTGTACATTTCAATTGGAATTAGGGATTCCGTGTACAACTCTAAGTAGCCCTTAACTATATTACATATGCATCTGATCATATATGCTTTATGTATTAAAATCAAAAAAAGGAGGTTTTTCAATGCGAGATCTAAAAACATATCTCTCCGTGGCCCCAGTACTAAGTACGCTATGGTTCGGGGCTTTAGCAGGTCTATTGATAGAGATTAATCGTTTTTTCCCCGATGCGTTGACATTCCCCTTTTTTTCATTATAGCTATTGACACCGGAAGGAATGAAGAAGATTAGAAATACAATCAAATATCTGTGACTAATCCCCCCTTATTTTCTCTTTTTTCCCTTTTTTCTAATTTAGAATAAGGGACGAAAGAGAAAGAATAAAAGTGGATTCAACCTCTGCGAGACTCAGTCTCAAATTCGAATTAAACGTGGGGGTAGAGTAGGAAAGTCGCGGTCTAGGGCAAGAATACAAGATCTTTAACTGCCCTTCGGAGTGAAATAGATTTTCGAACGAACTCATTATCATTGTCTTACTTAATTATTTATTTTATTATGTATGACTTTGGGCTTTGCTTTGATTTAATTGATTTTTATCTTTTTCTTTTAGAGTTGGATTTCAAGTTAATAACTTCTATTTTTTCCTTCCTTTCTTTTTCTTCATTTCGAATTCAAATAGAAGAGTTGAGTAAATCAAAAATCCAAAGGAGGTTCATGGCCAAGAAGAAAGATGCGCGGGTAGCGGTCATTTTGGAATGTACCAGTTGTATACAAAACGGTGTTAAGAAGGTATCAACGGGTATTTCCAGATATATTACTCAAAAGAACCGGCACAATACGCCCAATCGATTAGAATTGAGAAAATTCTGTCCCTATTGTTACAAACATATGATTCATGGGGAAATAAAGAAATAGATTGAACCAAGGATGTCTTATCCTTGAAAGGGGAAAAATGACATTATATAGAACACATTGAAATATAACTAGAAGATATGGCATTTAAATAAATCCTATTTGGAGTTCAAATGACAATTAAGGAATAGCATTTTCGGGATAAGAAATAAACTAAACAAACAAACCATGGATAAATCCAAGCGACCCTTTCTTAAATCCAAGCGATCTTTTCGTAGGCGTTTGCCCCCGATTCAATCGGGGGATCGAATTGATTATAGAAACATGAGTTTAATTAGTCGATTTATTAGTGAACAGGGAAAAATATTATCTAGACGAGTGAATAGATTGACCTTGAAACAACAACGATTAATTACTATTGCTATAAAACAAGCTCGTATTTTAGCTTTGTTACCTTTTCTCAATAATGAGAAACAATTTGAAAGAATTGAGTCGACTACTAGAACTACCGGTCTTAGAACCAGAAATCAATAGGCTTGTTTTTTGTTCACTTCAATCAGAATTCCAATCCGAACTCAAACATGAATTCGTGTTTTTTTGACAAATCTGAGAATCGAGATTTCTGTGTCGTAAAAAAAAAAACGAATCGGAAAAAAAGATTTTTTTATTGAACGTGTTCATTCATTTTGACTACTTTAAGCGCATTTCTCAGAGTAATTTTGATTCCAACTCCACCCTCCCGGAGTTCATTCTCCGGGGAACCCCATTTAAATTATTTCGGTGTATTCTTTCCAATCCACTTTTTCTCTGATTTCGTTGGAAATCATATAAAGACAATTCCTATTTGATATAGCTATTTGTGCCAGTATTTTACGATTAAGAAGCAACTGCCTCTTATATAAATCATGTATTAATTTACTATAACTATAGGATACTCCCTTTTCTCGAATTACTGCGTTTATCCGAGTGATCCACAAACGACGAAAATTTCTCTTTTGCTTATCCCTATCCCGACGAGCCGAAACCAAAGCTCTTATTTTCTGTTGAGTAATCGTTCGAGTAAGTCTTGAATGAGACCCTCGAAAACTTGATGCAAATAAACGAATTTTTGTTCTACGTTTTCGGGCTATATATCCGCGTTTAACTCTAGTCATTTCATAAATAAAATTTTGACAAATAACTAATTGATTTTTTTCTTTCAGTTATTATTTTTCCCGTCTTGGCCTATTAATAACTAATAACCAAACGGATTTTTCCAATGTATAAAATCCAAATTCCAATGGCTTTGGCTACTATAACCTTCCCGACCACGATTTTTTGGTATTTTACTGCGAAATATGAAAGAAATAGGAAAATTTCTTTTGCTAGGTGTCAAAAATCTAGTCAAAAAAAAAAAAAAGAAATAGAAATTAAATCAATAAATAAATAGTGGGTTTCCTCGTTTCTATGGTTACTTCTTAAACGGCGAGGTCTTCTCTATACACCGGAGCCTTTGGCTTCATTTAATATTTCATCAATGTTATTGGTAACTTGTATAGTTCACACCACACTCTTTGGCTCTACCCATGAATTATCCAGTAATAGGTCTTTCACAAAGAGACCCACCTATACAGTAACGGTATTTAATTAGGAAAGTTTGCTGGGTAGCTGACCCTCGTACTCCGTTCTTGACCGAGCGATAACTTCATTTTTCTGTTTTTTTTTTTTGAATTTCAATAAGATTTTTCCGCTTAATGGATAACCATTTGCTACCAATGGAAAATTGTTTCTCATCTTAAATTCAGGTGATTGGATTTGCACCAATGGAAACCATAAACTTTCTACACAATAGAAGGATAGATTTGCTTATTTTTAGATAGTGAATGGAGTCCCTTCTTCCATTCTATCCTATTCACTGGTACTGATCATTCATACTGGAAGCGTTTTTCTTGGCTTTTTTGTGTCAGCTCATGATCTAAACGAGTCGCACATACACCCTAGTACATGTTCCTCGACGCTGAGGGCACCCCCGAAGAGCGGGGGATTTCGTGACATTTCGAATGGGCTGTCTTGTATTTCTAATAAGTTGTTTAATAGTTGGCATGTTGAGTCATATACATAATGGGCTGGTTTAGATTGATCCTAACCGGATTTTTTTTATTTAATATTTATATAGTCAACTCATAGATAAAATATCAAATCACTGATTTGCACAAAATCCATTTTTTCATTCAACTGCTACAAGATCAACAATTCCATAAGCTTGGGCTTCTGTTGCTGACATAAAAACATCTCTTTCCATGTCTTCAGATACAACCCATAAAGGTTTGCCCGTCCTTTGTACATAAACCTTTGTGAGGGTTTCGCGTAGTTTCAGCAGTTCTTCCGCTTCCAGGATAAATTCTCCCGTTTGTGCTTCATAAAAAGAACTAGCAGGTTGATGGATCATTACCCTGATAATAGTTCTATCTGGTGTGATGAAAGAAACAGAAAAGAAAGATAAAGAAAAATAGGAAAAAGGATAGAATTGAACAACCGTACGGGCATTATCTTTTATGCATTGCATACGGCTCTATAATGAAATTAACCCCTACTTTCCCGTTCAAGAAAGATAAAAATAGAATCTATCAACCCCAGATGGGTAAACGATCAAAATGCCACCCTTCTTTTTTTTCGGAGAAGTTCAAAAATACTATGATGGCTCCGCTGCTTTCTATTTTAAAATGGATTCTTTTTTTTGTCTTTGATTCAGCAATCCCAAAGTTTCTTTTTGAGCTAACCAAAAAAGAAAATTTGGTTTTTTTCGCACTCTTTTTTTATAACTTAAATATTGTTAAGAGCCCATCGGTGTGAAAACAAATAAGTTTGTGACGCTGAATTGAACTTCCGATAGATAAGAGAAAGTCGGAAATATCTTTTATCTCATACTACTCTCTCGATACATAATCAAATCTTTTGAAAAAAAAAATTCATATCGAATTCGAAGTGCCATGCTATTATTACTTAATATTCATATGGCGAAGGCATAGTTTTCTTTTTTCTCTCAAATAAAAAAACTTCATTGGCGCCAAGCGTGAGGGAATGCTAGACGTTTGGTAATTTCTCCTCCAACAAGAATAAAAGATCCCATTGACGCGGCCAATCCCATGCATATTGTATGGACTTCTGGTCGTACAAATTGCATAGTATCATAAATGGCTACTCCGGGTATTACCCATCCGCCAGGGGAGTTTATAAACAAATAAAGATCTTTGGTCTCATCCTCGATACTGAGATATACCATAAGACCGATAAGTTGATTCGAGATCTCGCTATCAACCTCTTGGCCTAAAAAAAGTAATCTTTCTCGATAAAGTCGGTTGAGTAGGGTAAAATTGTATCCCTTAGGAACCGTACATGCACCTTTTGATGCATACGGTTCAAAAAAAATAGCGAAGAACAGAATCAATGTATAGATTCCAGCCCTCTTTTATTTTTCGAGTTTTTCTACCTTTTTACTTTTTCTTCAATTTTTCAAAAAAGATGCATTTTGATTTCTTTTTTGATAATCTAAAAATAAGGGGTAAATAAACTTATCGAATTTACTTCTCATTGATGTATTCTTTCATCGAAATTCAATCCAAATCGCGATGATATTTTCTTGTTCCTGAATGGGCCTCTTTCATCTTTTTAGGTTTATGCTCTACTCCGGGTAAAGATCCGCCCGATTTTGATTTGCACATATAGGACAAATCTTCCCATCACCATTTCTTGTTGTTATGACTTTACAAATAATCATTTATGATACACGTAGTAATCATAAATATATTACCAATTGGGTTTTTCTAAACGGAGTCTGGATACCTCATTTTTTTCGTCCAGCCAAAGCCAACCATAAATTCTTCTAATTGATATAATTCTATGAATTCCCCCAAATAATGCATTTAATTGCAGTTCACGCTCCAATTTTTCGATGATTCAATTTATCTTTCTTGGGCGAAACAGAGGATATCTCGGTCGGGGGAGAGAACGGGGAAATTCCATATGACCCAATATATCTGACAAGTCGCACTATACGTCAACCCAAGATGCATCTTCCTCTCCAGGACTTCGGAAGGGTACTTTTGGAACACCAATAGGCATGGATTGAAAGAAAAAAGGAATTAAATACTCTATTTCACTTTGATGTGGAAACGTAACAATATGGTTTTATTGTCTTTATAATATTGACTTTATCATATTTATTTTATCCCTAGATTCGAAAAATTTAGAAAGAAATACAAAATAAATAAAGGAAATTTTTTACGAATAGATCCTTCTAATGATAAATGAAGGATGGACACATTTACTCATAGAAAATGGTATCAATCCACCATTGCATATTGGTACTTATCGAGTATAGAATAAATCTGCTTCTCTTTGTTCTTACGAACCGAATTCTTCCATTATTACGAATAGAATCCTAACCCTTGTTAGGAAGTAATCTACTGAACAGGGGAAGTCTATAGGATAGTCATAGTATAACCTTTCCAATGCAATAAAGTTACGTAGTGTCTATTTTTCTTCGATAAAGGGGTATTTTCCATGGGTTTGCCTTGGTATCGTGTTCATACCGTTGTATTGAATGATCCCGGCCGGTTGCTTTCCGTTCATATAATGCATACAGCTCTGGTTGCTGGTTGGGCGGGCTCGATGGCTTTGTATGAATTAGCAGTTTTTGATCCTTCTGACCCTATTCTTGATCCGATGTGGAGACAGGGTATGTTCGTTATACCCTTCATGACTCGTTTAGGAATAACCAATTCGTGGGGGGGTTGGAGTATCACAGGAGGAACTGTAACGAATCCGGGGATTTGGAGTTATGAAGGTGTAGCTGGGGCACATATTGTGTTTTCTGGCTTATGCTTTTTGGCAGCTATCTGGCATTGGGTCTATTGGGATCTAGAAATATTTTCTGATGAACGTACAGGAAAACCCTCTTTGGATTTGCCCAAGATCTTTGGAATTCATTTATTTCTCTCCGGGGTGGCTTGCTTTGGTTTTGGTGCATTTCATGTAACAGGTCTGTACGGCCCTGGAATATGGGTGTCCGATCCTTATGGACTGACGGGAAGAGTACAGCCTGTAAATCCGTCGTGGGGCGTGGAAGGTTTTGATCCTTTTGTTCCGGGAGGAATAGCTTCTCATCATATTGCAGCAGGTACACTGGGCATATTAGCGGGTCTATTCCATCTTAGCGTTCGACCGCCACAACGTCTATACAAAGGGTTACGTATGGGAAATATTGAAACTGTACTCTCCAGTAGTATCGCGGCTGTCTTTTTTGCAGCTTTTGTTGTTGCTGGAACTATGTGGTATGGTTCAGCAACTACTCCCATCGAATTGTTTGGTCCCACTCGTTATCAATGGGATCAGGGTTATTTCCAGCAAGAGATATATCGAAGAGTTAGCGCCGGGCTAGCCGAAAATCAAAGTTTATCAGAAGTCTGGTCTAAAATTCCTGAAAAATTAGCTTTTTATGATTATATCGGCAATAATCCGGCAAAAGGAGGATTATTTAGGGCAGGCTCAATGGATAACGGAGATGGAATAGCGGTAGGATGGTTAGGACATCCTATCTTTAGAGATAAAGAAGGGCGTGAGCTTTTTGTACGTCGTATGCCCACTTTTTTTGAAACATTTCCAGTCGTTTTGGTAGACGGCGACGGGATTGTTAGAGCGGATGTACCTTTTCGAAGGGCAGAATCCAAGTATAGTGTTGAACAAGTAGGTGTAACCGTTGAGTTTTATGGCGGCGAACTTAATGGAGTCAGTTATAGTGATCCTGCTACTGTGAAAAAATATGCTAGACGTGCTCAATTGGGTGAAATTTTTGAATTAGATCGCGCAACTTTGAAATCCGATGGTGTTTTTCGTAGCAGTCCAAGGGGTTGGTTTACTTTTGGGCATGCTTCGTTTGCTTTGCTCTTCTTCTTCGGACACATTTGGCATGGTGCTAGAACCTTGTTCAGAGATGTTTTTGCCGGCATTGACCCAGATTTGGATGCTCAAGTAGAGTTTGGAGCATTCCAAAAACTTGGGGATCCAACTACAAGAAGACAGGCAGTCTAAGACTGCTTT